AGTTTTGGTATGTTGGGGGATATCATTATTGCCGAACCCAATGCCTACATTGCATTTGCGGGTAAAAGAGTAATTGAACAAACATTGAATAAGACATTACCTGAGGGTTCACAGTCGGCTGAATATTTATTCCATAAGGGCTTATTCGATCCAATCGTACCACGTAATCCTTTAAAAGGTATTTTGAGTGAGTTATTTCACCTCCATGTTTTCTTTCCTTTGAATCAAAATTCAATCAAGTAGAGCCTTAATCAAAAAAAAAATTGGATTTGTGATCAACCAGTAGTTATTCATTTAGTTTAAAGGAATCAAATTCAAAATCCAAAGAATGGATTTTTCTTTGGTAACATAAGATTTCATTGTAGAAAGAATCATGTGGATTATTCTTTTTTTTTTTACAGATATTACTAATTAGTAATTAGGAAATCTCTATGAAACAACATAAAAGAGTGAATTCTTTTTTCTTTTTATTTATAAGAAAATCTTTATTCCAGTTAATTAAATGAAAATTATAAGACAAGAAAAAGAAAAAATATTAATATAATAAATTAATAAATAAAAAAGTGGATTATCATACATATATTTCATGTCGAAAGATGAAAAATTCTGTTCTACATTCCTTTTATATATCTATATATATATACTCATCTATATATAGAATTCTAGATTCATTCTAATTATTAGAGAATTCAAATAATTATACTCATGTAGATATACTTATTATAATTATAGAATTCTTCTAATTCTAAGAAATTTTAATAATTATATATATATGAATATATGCATTATAATAATTCTAAGATATTTTTCTAACAATAAATAACAGATAAAAATATTAATATAATTAGGATAAATAACATAACAATAATAATAATAAATAACAGGTACAAATATTAAGTCTATTAAATCGAGGTATCCATTCTATGACAACTTTCAACAACTTACCCTCTATTTTTGTGCCTTTAGTGGGCTTAGTTTTTCCGGCAATTGCAATGGCTTCTTTATCTCTTCATGTTCAAAAAAACAAGATTTTTTATTTTTAAATACGATGGTGCCAAATCTTGTATATATATATATATTTTTAAGAATGCGACTTCTACCATAACACAGATATTTATTTAGTAGGATAGAGTATAACATATAGCTTACTCTTTCCATAAACGATTATACATGACATCTGAGTAAATGAATTATAAATATTTGAAAAAAAAAAGAATCGAATAGATGGGAATCGGAGCGAATATCTGAGATATAGATATAAAGTCAATATATCTATATTCTATATATAAGTATCTATAGGAAATTATATGTCAGTTGATCTTATTATTTTAGATCTAAACAATTCGATGAATTACTCTTAAAGGTTCACATCAGAATAATACTAGTTGATGAGAGTTACTTCGGAAACCAACAAAAGTAAAGTAAAATTTATTTCGGTTATTTTTTTTATTCTTCCAATTCCAATAAAATGCAATTAGATCTAGTATGAGTTGGCGATCAGAACATATATGGATAGAATTTTTAAGGGGATCTCGAAAAACAAGCAATTTCTGCTGGGCCTTTATCCTTTTTTTAGGTTCATTAGGGTTTTTATTGGTTGGAACTTCCAGTTATCTTGGTAGAGATTTGATATCTTTATTTCCGTCTCAGCAAATCATTTTTTTTCCACAGGGGATCGTGATGTCTTTCTATGGGATCGCAGGTCTCTTTATTAGTTCTTATCTATGGTGCACAATTTCGTGGAATGTAGGTAGCGGTTATGATCGATTCGATAGAAAAGAAGGACTAGCGTCTATTTTTCGTTGGGGATTTCCTGGAAAAAATCGTCGCATTTTCCTCCAATTCCTTCTGAAAGACATTCAATCCATCAGAATCGAAATGAAAGAGGGTATTTATGCACATCGTGTCCTTTATATAGAAATCAGAGGCCAGGGGGCCATTCCCTTGACTCGTAATGAGAAGAATTTGACCCCACAAGAAATTGAACAAAAAGCTGCAGAATTGGCCTATTTCTTGCGTGTACCAATTGAAGTATTTTGAAAAATGAAGCGAAGAATGAATGCTTTCGTATTCTTAGTTTTTAACACGAGGGAAAAACCGATAAATTCTTTTTTTTTTGAAATATTTTCTATTTTGATCGAAAAGGGACTTCTTTCACCTGTAAATCCTAATCCTGAAGTGGTTCTTTCGTGCATTCATCGAAACCGGGCAATTGCTTCAAATTTGAGTAATTGCTATATTTTGAAACAATAGATATTTTTTTTTCTTGTTTCGAAATTTAAGGACTAACCACTCAAGCACAAATAAAAAACAGAGAATAGATTGATAATATAATCAATATGACTTGTAATAGAACTTATGTTTGATATGAATATTCAATATTGTATCAAGTTGACGAATGAAGTAAGTTCATGAAAAAAAAAATAAAAGACGAAAAAATGGCAAAAACGAAAGCATTTATTCCCCTTCTATATCTTGCATCTATAGTATTTTTTCCCTGGTGGATCTCTCTTTCATTTAAAAAAAGCCTAGAAGCTTGGGTTACTAATTGGTGGAATACTGGGCAATCTGAAATTTTCTTGAATCATATTCAAGAAAAAAATATTTTTAAAAAAGTTCTAGAATTAGAGGGACTCTTCCTCTTGGACGAAATGATAAAAGAATACCCAGAAACACATCTACAAAAGCTTCCTATCGGAATTTACAAAGAAACAATCCAATTGATCAAGATACACAATCATGATCGTATCCATATGATTTTGTACTTCTCTACAAATATAATCTCTTTTGTTATTCTAAGTGCTTATTCTATTCTAGGTAATGAACAACTTTTTATTCTTAACTCTTGGATTCAAGAGTTCCTATATAACTTAAGTGATACAATCAAAGCTTTTTCTATTCTTTTATTAACTGATTTATGTATAGGCTTCCATTCGCCCCATGGTTGGGAACTAATGATTGGATCTGTTTACAAAGATTTTGGATTTGCTCATAATGATCAAATTATATCCGGTCTTGTTTCCACTTTTCCAGTCATTCTAGATACAATTTTAAAATATTGGATCTTCCGTTATTTAAATCGTGTATCTCCGTCACTTGTAGTGATTTATCATTCAATAAATGACTAAAAAATGATCCACTGATCCCATTTTCAGGTTTGTTACTTTGTACATAAGTAAAACATTAATAATTTGACTTATTTCTTCTACCCATCCAGGAGAATTCTTCCTAGATTCGAGTCAAATTATTTCAGTAAATAGCAGAATCAGGGATAGGGAACTATACTAGCAACCTACCTAATTTTATTGTAGAAATTTTCGGGATCAATGATTGGACCATGCAAACTAGAAATACCTTTTCTTGGATAAAGGCAGAGATTACTCGATCCATTTTCCTATCGCTCATGATATATATAATAACTGGGGCACCTGTTTCAAATGCATATCCCATTTTTGCACAGCAGGGTTATGAAAATCCACGAGAAGCGACCGGCCGTATTGTCTGTGCCAACTGCCATTTAGCTAATAAGCCTGTGGATATTGAGGTTCCACAAGCTGTACTTCCGGATAGTGTATTTGAAGCAGTTGTTCGAATTCCTTATGATAAGCAATTGAAACAAGTTCTTGGGAATGGTAAAAAAGGAGCTTTGAATGTGGGGGCTGTTCTTATTTTACCTGAGGGGTTTGAATTAGCCCCCCCAGATCGTATTTCGCCCGAGATTAAAGAAAAGATAGGCAATCTGTCTTTTCAGAACTATCGTCCCACTAAAAAAAATATTCTTGTAATAGGTCCTGTTCCTGGTCAGAAATATAGTGAAATCGCCTTTCCTATTCTTTCTCCGGACCCTGCTACTAAGAAAGATGTTTACTTCTTAAAATATCCCATATATGTAGGTGGGAACAGAGGAAGGGGCCAGATTTATCCCGACGGGAGTAAGAGTAATAATAATGTTTATAATGCTACAGTAGCGGGTATAGTAAGCAAAATAATACGAAAAGAAAAGGGAGGATATGAAATAACCCTAGTGGATGCATTGGATGGGCGTCAAGTGGTGGATATTATCCCTCCAGGACCAGAACTTCTTATTTCAGAGGGCGAATCTATCAAACTTGATCAACCATTAACTAGCAATCCTAATGTGGGTGGATTTGGTCAGAGGGAGGCGGAAATAGTACTTCAAGATCCATTACGTGTCCAAGGCCTTTTGTTCTTTTTTGCATCTATTATTTTAGCACAAATCTTTTTGGTTCTTAAAAAGAAACAATTTGAAAAGGTTCAATTGTCCGAAATGAATTTCTAGATCGGTGGATTTATCAACATCAAGTTCGTAAAAAGAACCAAATTCTTGTTGGAAATTCATTCTATAATTATGTATGACCAAAAAAAAGTATGAAAAGCTTTTTACTTGTTTTTTTTTCTTATTCTTTTTATACCGGATTTCGGGAATTACTTGTATCGCATTACTAGTCATAGTATGTATTGTATATTGTGAAGACTACTATTTTACCTTGGAAATAGGAGGGGTATAATTATGTCACTCGTGTCAGATTGAAATGTAATCGAGTGTATCAATTTCTATTCTAATAGAAAAAAAAAAAATACTATTAGATATGAAAAATAAGATAAGTAAAGGGAGACTATAGAATAGAAAAAATGATAGACCAAAGGAATCTAAAGGAGTCTAGAACGAATTATTTGTCTTCCTAGTCTTCGACACAAGAAAATACATTTTCTTGTGTCGAAATAATACTTCATTATTCTTGATCCCATTCGTCAAAGATTCCTATTCTTAGTTTCCATTTTTCTCGGTTTATCAGAACCCCTTTTTTGAGATTTATTACATTACATAAGTAGTGAACAAAAAAAAATCAAGGTAAATTTCTTAAGAAAATCCAACTTTTTCAATGAACTTATAAAAAAAAAAAAATGGAAACTTTGATTCTATATTCAAATTCAAATAAATAGAGTTAAGTTCTATTAGTATAGTAAGAAAGAAATGA